GTCTTTGTAGCTTACAATAAAGCATGGCACTGAAGATGCCAAGATGTCACCACATGTGTCCAAAGACAAAAGACTTAGTCCTAACCTTACCGTTAATTCTTGCTAAACATATACATGCAAGTATCCGCGCCCCAGTGTAAATGCCCTTGATTTCTTACCAAGACGAGAGGAGCAGGCATCAGGCACACCACATTAAACGTAGCCCAAGACGCCTTGCCCAGCCACACCCCCACGGGTACTCAGCAGTAATTAACCTTAAGCAATAAGCGAAAGCTTGACTTAGTTATAGCAACACCTAGGGTTGGTAAATCTTGTGCCAGCCACCGCGGTCACACAAGAGACCCAAATTAACCGTAATACGGCGTAAAGAGTGGTACCATGCTATCATAACAACTAAGATTAAAATGCAGCTAGGCTGTCATAAGCATAAGATGCTCTTAAACCCACCCTTAAGACGATCTTAGCACCCCGATCAATTAAACCCCACGAAAGCTAGGGTACAAACTGGGATTAGATACCCCACTATGCCTAGCCCTAAATCTTAATACTTACTCCACTAAAGTATTCGCCCGAGAACTACGAGCACAAACGCTTAAAACTCTAAGGACTTGGCGGTGCCCCAAACCCACCTAGAGGAGCCTGTTCTATAATCGATAACCCACGATACACCCAACCGCTCCTTGCCAGGACAGCCTATATACCGCCGTCGCCAGTCCACCTCCCCTGAGAGCCCAATAGTGGACATAATAGCCAACCCCGCTAGCAAGACAGGTCAAGGTATAGCCCATGGAGCGGAAGAAATGGGCTACATTTTCTAAAGTAGAAAACTTCACGGAAAGGGATGTGAAATCGTCCCTGGAAGGCGGATTTAGCAGTAAAGCGAGACAATATACGCCCCCTTTAAACCGGCCCTGGGGCACGTACATACCGCCCGTCACCCTCCTCACAAGCTACAAACATCTAATAACTAATATACTTACTAGCCAAAGACGAGGTAAGTCGTAACAAGGTAAGTGTACCGGAAGGTGCACTTAGCATACCAAGACGTAGCTATAATGCTAAAGCATTCAGCTTACACCTGAAAGATATCTGCCACTCACCAGATCGTCTTGAAGCTAGACCTAGCCCAGTCACACCAAATAAGAACCATTAAGAAATCACTTCACTACTAAACTAAAACATTCTCTCAGCTTAGTATAGGTGATAGAAAAGTATCCACTTGGCGCAATAGAAATTAGTACCGTAAGGGAAAGATGAAATAATAATGAAAACCCAAGCAATAGACAGCAAAGATAAACCCTTGTACCTCTTGCATCATGATTTAGCAAGTACAACCAAGCAAAACGAATTTAAGCTTGCCATCCCGAAACCTAAGCGAGCTACCTGCAAGCAGCTACCTATGAGCGAACCCGTCTCTGTTGCAAAAGAGTGGGATGACTTGCTAGTAGAGGTGAAAAGCCAATCGAGCTGGGTGATAGCTGGTTGCCTGTGAAATGAATCTGAGTTCTCCCTTAATTCCCCTCCACGGCACTTAACCAACCATCCTGTGGCAAATTAAGAGTTATTTAAAGGGGGTACAGCTCCTTTAAAAAAGAACACAATCTCCCCTAGCGGATAATCACTCAACCACTCTCTTCAACTGTGGGCCCTTAAGCAGCCACCAACAAAGAGTGCGTCAAAGCTCTATACCTAAAAATTTTTAAATAGCGCGATTCCCTTATTACCAACAGGCCAACCTATAACAATAGGAGGATTAATGCTAAAATGAGTAACTGGGGGGCCCCCTCTCAAGCGCAAGCTTACATTCACACATTATTAACAGTACAACCAATACTACAATCACTAACAAGATTAAATATTACCTGCCCTGTTAACCCAACTCAGGAGCGCCCACTAGAAAGATTAAAATCTGTAAAAGGAACTAGGCAAACCCAAGGCCCGACTGTTTACCAAAAACATAGCCTTCAGCTAACCAAGTATTGAAGGTGACGCCTGCCCGGTGACACCACGTTTAACGGCCGCGGTATCCTAACCGTGCGAAGGTAGCGCAATCAATTGTCCCATAAATCGAGACTTGTATGAATGGCTAAACGAGGTCTTAACTGTCTCTTACAGATAATCAGTGAAATTGATCTTCTTGTGCAAAAGCAAGAATAAACACATAAGACGAGAAGACCCTGTGGAACTTAAAAATCAACGACCACTACCCATGAACTCCAAGCCTACTAGGCTCACCACCTTCAAAACACTGGCCTACATTTTTCGGTTGGGGCGACCTTGGAGAAAAACAGATCCTCCAAAAATAAGACCACACCTCTTAACTAAGAGAGACCTCTCAATGTACTAACAGTAACCAGACCCAATACAATTGACCAATGGACCAAGCTACCCCAGGGATAACAGCGCAATCTCCTCCAAGAGCCCATATCGACGAGGAGGTTTACGACCTCGATGTTGGATCAGGACATCCTAGTGGTGCAGCCGCTACTAAGGGTTCGTTTGTTCAACGATTAATAGTCCTACGTGATCTGAGTTCAGACCGGAGCAATCCAGGTCGGTTTCTATCTATGACGAACTTCTCCCAGTACGAAAGGACCGGAAAAGTAGGGCCAATACCACAAGCACGCCCTCCTCCCAAACAATGAACCCAACTAAATTATCAAGGGAGCACCCAAACACTACTTGTCCTAGAAAAGGACCGCTAGCGTGGCAGAGCTCGGTTAAATGCAAAAGGCTTAAGCCCTTTATCCAGAGGTTCAAATCCTCTCCCTAGCCCCATCATGATTCGACCGCCTACCTCAACCTATCTTATCATGTCCCTATCCTACGCTATCCCAATCCTAATCGCTGTGGCCTTCCTTACACTAGTAGAACGTAAAATCCTAAGTTACATGCAAGCCCGGAAAGGCCCAAACATTGTAGGCCCTTTCGGTCTATTACAACCCGTAGCAGATGGAGTGAAACTATTCATTAAAGAACCCATTCGTCCATCTACTTCCTCTCCATTTCTCTTCATTATAACCCCTATACTAGCCCTTCTCCTTGCAATCACAATCTGAATCCCCCTCCCCCTTCCTTTTGCCCTCACCGACCTAAACCTGGGCCTTCTTTTCCTTCTAGCTATGTCAAGCTTAGCAGTATACTCAATTCTGTGGTCAGGGTGGGCCTCAAACTCAAAGTATGCCTTAATCGGCGCCCTACGAGCAGTAGCACAAACCATTTCCTACGAAGTAACACTAGCCATTATCCTCCTCTCCGTAATTATATTAAGTGGAAACTACACCCTAAATACCTTAGCCACAACTCAAGAACCACTATATCTCGTCTTCTCGTCATGACCCCTTGCAATAATATGATATATCTCTACGCTTGCCGAAACTAATCGTGCTCCATTCGACCTTACAGAGGGAGAATCTGAGCTAGTCTCAGGCTTCAATGTAGAATATGCCGCAGGGCCATTTGCCCTGTTCTTCCTGGCTGAATATGCAAATATTATGCTAATAAATACACTAACCACTATCTTATTTCTAAATCCAAGCTCACTCAACCTGCCCCCAGAATTATTTCCAGTGGTCTTAGCTACAAAAGTCCTGCTCCTCTCATCCGGCTTCTTATGAATTCGTGCCTCCTACCCACGATTCCGTTACGATCAACTCATGCATCTCCTCTGAAAAAACTTCCTCCCATTAACACTAGCACTATGCCTTTGGCACACCAGTATGCCAATCTGCTACGCAGGCCTTCCTCCTTACTTAAGGAAATGTGCCTGAACGTAAAGGATCACTATGATAAAGTGAACATAGAGGTATACCAGCCCTCTCATTTCCTGAGAAAAGTTTAGAAAAGTAGGAATCGAACCTACACAGAAGAGATCAAAGCCCTCCATACTTCCTTTATATTATTTTCTAGTAGGGTCAGCTAACAAAGCTATCGGGCCCATACCCCGAAAATGATGGTTTAACTCCTTCCCCTACTAATGAACCCGCATGCAAAATTAATCTCATCCCTAAGCCTACTCCTGGGAACAACCATCACAATCTCAAGTAACCACTGAATAATAGCCTGAACTGGACTAGAAATTAACACTCTTGCTATTATCCCACTTATCTCAAAATCCCATCATCCTCGAGCCATCGAGGCTGCAATCAAATACTTCCTAGTACAAGCCACTGCCTCTGCCTTAGTACTTTTCTCGAGCATGACCAACGCCTGATCCACAGGGCAGTGGGATATCACCCACCTACATCACCCAACCTCATCCCTCCTACTAACAACAGCAATCGCAATAAAATTAGGATTAGTCCCATTCCATTTCTGATTTCCAGAAGTCCTCCAAGGTTCATCTCTAACCACTGCCCTACTATTATCAACAATGATAAAATTCCCACCAATTACAATCTTATTCCTAACATCCCACTCACTCAACCCCACACTAATAACCTCTATAGCACTCGCCTCAACTATACTAGGAGGTTGAATAGGGTTGAACCAAACACAGCTTCGAAAAATCCTAGCCTTCTCGTCCATCTCCCATCTAGGCTGAATAGCTATCATCATCATTTACAATCCTAAACTTACTCTACTAACCTTCTACCTGTACTCCATAATAACCACTACCGTATTCCTCACACTTAACACAACTAAAACCCTAAAACTATCAACAATAATAACCTCATGAACAAAAGCTCCCATGCTAAATGCAACCCTAATACTAGCTCTACTCTCCCTTGCAGGTCTCCCCCCACTAACAGGCTTCCTGCCCAAATGACTTATTATTCAAGAATTAACCAAGCAAGACATAACTACCACAGCAACTGTCATTGCCATGCTTTCACTACTAGGACTATTCTTCTACCTCCGCCTAGCATACTATTCAACAATCACACTCCCCCCAAACTCCACAAATCACATAAAACAGTGGCATATCACTAAACCAACAAACACCCCAGTTGCTATTCTAGCTTCCCTATCCATCCTACTCCTCCCACTCTCCCCTATAATCCTGACTACTATCTAGAAACTTAGGATAACCTAAACCGAAGGCCTTCAAAGCCTTAAACAAGAGTTAAACCCTCTTAGTTTCTGTTAAGGCCCGCAGGATACTAACCTGCATCTCCTGAATGCAACCCAGATACTTTAATTAAGTTAGGGCCTTACCTAGATGGATGGGCCTCGATCCCATGAAATTCTAGTTAACAGCTAGATGCCCAAACCAACAGGCTTCCATCTATAGGCTCTGGCACACTCTTAGTGTACATCAATGAGCTTGCAACTCAACATGAACTTCACCACAGAGCCGATAAGAAGAGGAATTGAACCTCTGTAAAAAGGACTACAGCCTAACGCCTCAACACTCGGCCATCTTACCTGTGACCTTCATTAACCGATGATTATTCTCAACCAACCATAAAGATATCGGCACCCTATACCTAATTTTTGGTGCATGAGCCGGCATAGTTGGAACTGCACTTAGCCTACTTATCCGTGCAGAACTCGGTCAGCCAGGAACCCTCCTGGGAGATGACCAGATTTACAATGTAATCGTCACCGCTCATGCCTTCGTAATAATCTTCTTTATAGTCATACCGATCATAATTGGAGGATTCGGAAACTGACTAGTACCACTTATAATCGGTGCCCCCGACATAGCATTCCCACGTATAAACAATATAAGCTTCTGACTACTACCCCCGTCCTTCCTCCTCCTGCTAGCATCTTCCACAGTAGAAGCAGGGGCAGGGACAGGATGGACTGTATATCCACCCTTAGCAGGCAACCTTGCCCACGCAGGGGCTTCAGTAGACCTAGCCATCTTCTCCCTCCACCTGGCAGGTGTCTCATCTATCCTGGGGGCAATTAACTTCATCACAACTGCCATCAACATAAAACCTCCAGCCCTTTCACAATACCAAACCCCCCTATTCGTATGATCTGTACTCATCACTGCCGTCCTACTCCTGCTCTCACTCCCAGTCCTTGCTGCCGGCATTACCATACTACTAACAGATCGAAACCTAAACACTACATTCTTCGATCCAGCCGGAGGAGGGGACCCAGTCCTATATCAACACCTCTTCTGATTCTTTGGCCACCCAGAAGTCTATATCTTAATCTTACCTGGCTTCGGAATCATCTCACATGTGGTAACATATTATGCAGGCAAAAAAGAACCATTCGGCTACATAGGAATAGTATGAGCCATACTGTCCATCGGGTTCCTGGGCTTCATCGTATGAGCCCACCATATGTTTACGGTAGGAATAGACGTAGACACTCGAGCATACTTCACATCCGCCACTATAATCATTGCCATTCCAACTGGAATTAAAGTCTTCAGCTGATTAGCCACATTGCATGGAGGCACCATCAAATGAGACCCACCGATACTATGAGCCCTAGGTTTCATCTTCCTCTTCACCATCGGAGGGCTAACAGGAATCGTCCTAGCAAACTCTTCACTAGATATTGCGCTCCACGACACATACTATGTAGTTGCTCACTTCCACTATGTTCTCTCAATAGGAGCTGTCTTTGCCATTCTAGCAGGATTCACCCACTGATTCCCATTATTCACGGGATACACCCTACACCCCACATGAGCTAAAGCTCACTTTGGAGTCATATTCACAGGTGTAAACCTTACATTCTTCCCACAACACTTCCTAGGTTTAGCAGGGATACCACGACGATACTCCGACTACCCAGACGCCTATACCCTATGAAATACCATGTCCTCCATCGGCTCACTAATCTCAATAACAGCCGTAATCATACTAATATTCATTATCTGAGAAGCCTTCGTATCAAAACGAAAAGTCCTACAACCAGAACTAACCACCACTAACATCGAATGAATCCACGGCTGCCCACCCCCATACCACACCTTCGAAGAGCCAGCCTTTGTTCAAGTACAAGAAAGGAAGGAATCGAACCCTCATACATTGGTTTCAAGCCAACCGCATTAAACCACTCATGCTTCTTTCTTATGGGACGTTAGTAAACTAATTACATAGCCTTGTCAAGACTAAATCACAGGTGAAAATCCTGTACATCTCATGTGGCCAACCATTCACAATTCGGATTCCAAGACGCCTCATCCCCAATCATAGAAGAACTCGTTGAATTCCATGACCATGCCCTAATGGTTGCACTAGCAATCTGCAGCTTGGTCCTCTACCTCCTAACACTCATACTAATAGAAAAACTATCCTCAAACACTGTTGACGCACAGGAAATCGAACTAGTCTGAACAATCTTACCAGCAATTGTCCTCATCCTGCTCGCCCTGCCGTCACTACAAATCCTGTACATAATAGACGAAGTTGATGAACCCGACCTAACCCTAAAAGCCATCGGACATCAATGGTACTGATCCTATGAATACACAGACTTCAAAGACCTAACCTTTGACTCATACATAATCCCTACAACAGAGCTCCCACTAGGACACTTCCGACTACTAGAGGTCGACCATCGCGTTGTCATTCCCATAGAATCCCCCATCCGTATTATCGTTACTGCTGGTGACGTCCTACACTCCTGAGCAGTCCCCACCTTAGGAGTAAAAACTGATGCAATTCCAGGACGACTGAACCAAACATCATTCATCACCACCCGCCCAGGGATCTTCTATGGCCAATGCTCAGAAATCTGTGGGGCTAACCACAGCTACATGCCAATTGTAGTAGAATCAACCCCCCTTACCTACTTCGAGAGCTGATCGTCACTACTATCATCTTAATCATTAAGAAGCTATGTAACAGCACTAGCCTTTTAAGCTGGAGAAAGAGGACACCAACACCTCCTTAATGATATGCCTCAACTCAACCCAAATCCATGATTCCTCATCATGCTTACATCATGAATAATCTTTTCCTTGATCATCCAACCCAAACTTTCATCATTTACCCCTACTAACTCCCCCTCCAACAAAACCTCGATCACCACTAAAACCTCACCCTGACACTGACCATGAACCTAAGCTTCTTCGACCAATTCACAAGCCCGTGCCTTTTAGGAATCCCGCTTATCCTACTTTCAATACTGTTCCCCGCCCTACTACTCCCCACACCTAACAACCGATGAATCACCAACCGCCTCTCCACCCTGCAACTATGACTTTTCCACCTGATCACAAAACAACTAATAACCCCACTAAATAAAAACGGCCATAAATGAGCTCTAATCCTAACATCACTAATAGTTCTACTACTTGCAACCAACCTGCTAGGCCTACTTCCATATACATTTACACCTACCACTCAATTATCAATAAATATAGCACTAGCCTTCCCACTTTGACTCGCTACACTCCTCACAGGCCTACGCAATCAGCCCTCAACCTCTTTAGGCCACCTACTACCAGAAGGAACACCCACACCCCTAATCCCAGCCCTAATCATAATCGAAACCACTAGCCTCCTCATCCGTCCACTAGCCCTAGGCGTCCGCCTTACAGCAAACCTTACAGCAGGACATCTACTTATTCAACTCATCTCTACAGCCACCATCACCTTGCTCCCCCTCGTACCAACAGTATCCATTCTCACCACATTAATCCTACTCCTACTTACTATCCTAGAAGTGGCAGTAGCCATAATCCAAGCCTACGTCTTCGTCCTCTTACTAAGCCTATACTTACAAGAAAACATCTAATGGCCCACCAAGCACACTCCTATCACATAGTAGACCCAAGCCCCTGACCCATCTTCGGAGCAGCTGCCGCCCTACTCACTACCTCAGGACTAATCATATGGTTTCACCACAACTCCACACAACTTCTAAACATTGGCCTACTCTCTATAATCCTAGTTATACTACAATGATGACGAGACATTGTACGAGAAAGCACATTCCAAGGACACCATACCCCTACAGTCCAAAAAGGCCTCCGCTATGGAATAATCTTATTCATTACATCCGAAGCATTCTTCTTCCTAGGATTCTTCTGAGCATTCTTTCACTCTAGCCTAGTTCCTACTCCAGAACTTGGGGGACAATGGCCCCCAACAGGAATCAAACCCCTTAATCCCTTAGAAGTACCCCTACTAAACACAGCTATCCTCCTAGCCTCCGGCGTCACTGTAACATGAGCACATCACAGTATCACAGAGGGCAACCGAAAACAAGCAATTCATGCCCTAACCCTAACAATTCTCCTAGGATTCTACTTCACAGCTCTTCAAATGATAGAATATTACGAAGCACCATTCTCAATCGCTGACGGTGTATACGGCTCAACATTCTTCGTCGCCACAGGATTTCACGGCCTACACGTAATTATTGGATCCTCTTTCCTATCAGTCTGCCTCCTCCGACTAATTAAATTCCACTTCACATCAAACCACCACTTTGGATTTGAGGCAGCAGCCTGATACTGGCACTTTGTAGACGTCATCTGATTATTCCTCTATATAACTATCTACTGATGAGGGTCATGCTCTTCTAGTATATTAATTACAATTGACTTCCAATCTCTAAAATCTGGTGCAACCCCAGAGAAGAGCAATTAACATAATCACATTTATACTTATCCTCTCCCTCACCTTAAGCATCGTCCTAACAACCCTAAACTTCTGACTTGCCCAAACTAATCCAGACTCAGAAAAATTATCCCCCTACGAATGCGGCTTTGATCCGCTCGGATCCGCTCGACTCCCATTTTCAATCCGATTCTTTCTCAGTAGCAATCCTATTCCTTCTATTTGACCTAGAAATTGCACTCTTATTACCACTCCCATGAGCTATCCAACTTCAATCCCCTACTACCACTCTAACTTGAACCTCAATCCTCATCCTCCTGCTTACACTAGGACTAGTCTACGAATGAGCACAAGGGGGCCTAGAATGAGCAGAATAACACAGAAAGTTAGTCTAATCAAGACAGTTGATTTCGACTCAACAAACCATAGCCTAACCCTATGACTTTCTCTATGTCGCTCCTACACCTAAGCTTCTACTCAGCCTTCACCCTAAGCAGCTTAGGGTTAGCATTCCACCGAACACACTTAGTCTCTGCCTTACTATGTTTAGAAAGTATGATATTATCTATGTATATAGCTCTATCAATTTGACCTATCGAAAACCAAGCAGCATCCTTCACTATAATGCCCGTACTTATACTCACATTCTCGGCCTGTGAAGCAGGCACAGGCCTGGCAATGTTAGTCGCTTCCACACGAACTCACGGCTCCGACCACCTACATAACCTAAATCTCCTACAATGCTAAAAATCATCCTTCCAACAATCATACTCCTCCCTACAACCCTCTTATCCCCCCAAAAATTTCTATGAACCAACACTACCACACACAGCCTATTAATCGCCACCCTCAGCCTACAATGACTACTCCCCACATACTACCCATACAAAAACCTAACCCAATGGACAGGTATTGACCAAATCTCATCCCCCCTACTAGTACTCTCCTGCTGACTACTACCCCTCATAATCATAGCAAGCCAAAATCACCTCCAGCATGAACCCTTAACACGAAAACGAATCTTCATCACTACACTCATCATAATCCAACCATTCATCATCCTGGCATTTTCAACCACCGAACTAATACTATTCTATATCTCATTTGAAGCAACCCTAATCCCAACCTTAATCCTAATCACACGATGAGGAAACCAACCAGAACGTCTAAGCGCTGGCATCTACCTGCTATTTTATACCCTCATCAGCTCTCTCCCACTACTAGTCACCATCCTTCACCTCCATACACAAACTGGTACCCTTCACCTCACAATATTAGAGCTAACCCACCCAGCATTCACCAACTCCTGAGCCAATCTCCTCTCAGGCCTAGCCCTACTAATAGCATTCATAGTAAAAGCACCCCTATACGGACTCCACCTATGATTACCAAAAGCTCACGTAGAGGCCCCAATTGCAGGCTCCATACTACTTGCTGCTCTACTCCTAAAATTAGGAGGATATGGCATCATACGTGTCACCCTTCTGCTAGGCCCCCTTTCAAGCCCCCTACACTACCCATTCCTTACCCTAGCACTATGAGGAGCATTAATGACTAGCTCAATTTGCCTACGCCAAACTGACCTAAAATCCCTCATTGCCTACTCCTCTGTAAGCCACATAGGCCTAGTTATCGCCTCAAGCATAATTCAAACCCACTGAGCATTTTCAGGAGCCATAATCCTCATAATCTCCCACGGATTAACATCTTCAATACTATTCTGTCTAGCCAACACAAACTATGAACGCACCCACAGCCGAATCCTCCTCCTAACACGAGGCCTTCAACCCCTTCTACCACTCATGGCCACCTGATGACTACTAGCCAACCTCACAAACATGGCACTCCCGCCAACAACAAACTTAATAGCAGAACTAACCATCATAATTGCACTATTCAACTGATCCTCCTTTACAATCATCCTAACCGGAATCGCAACCCTACTAACCGCCTCATATACATTATTCATGCTGCTAGCAACCCAGCGAGGAGCACTACCAACCTACATCACATCCATCCAGAACTCAACCACACGAGAACACATCCTAATAACACTCCACATCATCCCAATATTACTTCTAATCCTAAAACCAGAACTCATCTCAGGAACCCCCTTATGCAAGTATAGTTTCAACCCAAACATTAGACTGTGATTCTAAAAATAGAAGTTAAACCCTTCTTACCTGCCGAGGGGAGGTTCAACCAGCAAGAACTGCTAATTCTTGCATCTGAGTCTAAAACCTCAGCCCCCTTAACTTTTAAAGGATAACAGTAATCCACTGGTCTTAGGAACCACCCATCTTGGTGCAAATCCAAGTAAAAGTAATGGAGACTGCACTACTCCTCAATACCTCCATTCTCCTAACACTAACAATTCTCCTTACCCCAATACTTCTCCCATTGCTATCAAAAAAATTCCAAAACTCCCCAACCACAATCACACATACCATCCAAGCTGCACTCCTGACAAGCCTCATTCCAATAACCCTCTTCATACACGCAGGCACAGAGAGCATCATCTCCCACTGAGAATGAAAATTCATCATAAACTTCAAAATCCCACTTAGCCTTAAAATAGACCAATACTCCCTAATATTCCTCCCCATTGCCCTATTCGTAACATGGTCCATTCTTCAATTCGCAACATGGTATATAGCCTCAGAACCATACATTACAAAATTCTTCTCCTACTTACTAATATTTCTAATCGCCATATTAACATTAACCATCGCCAACAACATATTCCTACTATTCATCGGCTGAGAAGGAGTTGGAATCATGTCATTCTTACTAATTGGCTGGTGACAAGGACGAGCTGAAGCCAACACAGCTGCACTCCAAGCCGTACTCTACAACCGAATCGGAGACATCGGCCTAATCCTAAGTATAGCCTGACTCGCCTCAACCATGAACACCTGAGAAATTCAACAAGCCACCTCCCCTACCCAAACCCCAACACTTCCCCTATTGGGCCTCATCCTCGCAGCCACAGGAAAATCAGCTCAATTTGGCCTACACCCATGACTACCGGCCGCCATAGAAGGCCCAACACCAGTCTCTGCCCTACTCCACTCCAGCACTATAGTAGTAGCCGGAATCTTCCTACTCATCCGCACTCACCCTATACTTACTAACAACCAAACCGCCCTCACCCTCTGCTTATGCTTAGGCGCCCTATCTACATTATTCGCTGCCACCTGCGCCCTTACACAAAATGATATCAAAAAAATCATCGCCTTCTCCACATCTAGCCAACTAGGACTAATAATAGTTGCCATCGGACTAAACCTCCCACAACTAGCCTTCCTCCACATTTCAACCCACGCCTTCTTCAAAGCCATGCTATTCCTCTGCTCAGGATCAGTCATTCACAGCCTCAACGGAGAACAAGACATCCGAAAAATAGGGGGCTTACAAAAAATACTTCCAACAACAACCTCCTGCTTAACCATTGGCAACCTTGCCCTAATAGGAACCCCATTTTTAGCAGGATTTTACTCAAAAGACCTCATTATTGAAAACCTAAACACATCTCACCTGAACACATGAGCATTACTCCTCACACTCCTAGCCACATCATTCACTGCAACTTATAGCCTACGCATAATCCTATTAGTCCAAACAGGATTCACTCGCATACCCTCAATCACCCCAATAAACGAAAACAACCCAACCATTATCAACCCAATCACCCGCCTTGCCCTAGGTAGCATTCTAGCAGGCCTACTCATCACAGCCTACATCCCTCCCACAAAAACTCCTCCAATAACCATACCCATAACCACAAAAACTGCGGCCATCGCCGTTACAGCCCTAGGCATTATCTTAGCACTAGAACTCTCTAACATAACCCATGCCCTTCTTAAACCAAAGCAAAACACCTACCTAAACTTCTCCTCCACACTAGGCTACTTTAACCCCCTAACACATCGCCTTAGCTCCCTAACCCTATTAAACAGTGGACAAAAAATTGCCTCACACCTAATTGACCTATCCTGGTACAAAAAAATAGGCCCAGAAGGACTTGCTGACCTGCAACTCATAGCAGCCAAAACCTCAACCACCCTTCACACCGGACTAATTAAAACCTACCTAGGATCCTTTGCCCTATCTATCCTCATCGTCCTCTCAATACATAGACCTAAAACCAATGGCCCCCAACCTCCGAAAATCCCACCCCCTACTAAAAATAATCAACAACTCCCTAATCGACCTACCCGCCCCATCAAACATCTCTGCTTGATGAAACTTTGGATCTCTTTTAGGCATCTGCCTAGCAACACAAATCCTAACTGGCCTACTACTAGCCATACACTACACAGCAGATACAACCCTAGCCTTCTCATCCGTTGCCCACACATGCCGAAACGTACAGTACGGCTGATTAATCCGAAACCTCCACGCAAACGGAGCATCATTCTTCTTCATCTGCATCTATCTTCACATCGGCCGCGGATTCTACTACGGCTCATACCTGTACAAAGAGACCTGAAACACAGGAGTCCTACTCCTACTCACCCTTATAGCAACCGCCTTCGTAGGCTATGTCCTGCCATGAGGACAAATATCATTCTGAGGGGCTACAGTTATTACCAACCTATTCTCAGCCGTCCCATACATTGGACAAACCCTTGTAGAATGAGCTTGAGGGGGATTTTCAGTAGACAACCCCACCCTAACTCGATTTTTTGCCCTACACTTTCTCCTCCCATTCATAATCACAGGCCTTGTCCTCATCCACCTCACCTTTCTCCACGAATCGGGCTCTAACAATCCGCTGGGAATCGTATCAAACTGTGACAAGATCCCATTTCACCCCTACTTTACCCTAAAAGATGCCCTAGGATTTACACTCATACTCCTTCCCCTAGCAACCCTAGCCCTATTCTCACCCAACCTACTAGGTGACCCAGAAAACTTCACCCCAGCAAACCCATTAGTCACACCTCCCCACATCAAACCAGAATGATACTTCCTATTTGCATACGCCATCCTACGCTCAATCCCCAACAAACTAGGTGGTGTACTAGCCCTAGCTGCATCCGTCCTAGTTCTATTCCTAAGTCCCCTCCTACACAAATCCAAACAACGCACAATAACCTTCCGCCCACTTTCTCAACTCCTATTCTGACTCTTAGTCGCTAACCTACTCATCCTGACATGAATCGGCAGCCAACCAGTAGAACATCCATTTATCATCATTGGCCAACTAGCCTCCATCACCTACTTCACCATCCTCTTAATCCTCTTTCCTACCATCGCAGCCCTAGAAAACAAAATACTTAACTACTAAACCACTCTAATAGTTTATCAAAAACATTGGTCTTGTAAACCAAAGAATGAAGACTGCACCTCTTCTTAGAGTTCCCTCCACCATCAAGCACCTCAGAAAAAAAGGACTTAAACCTCTATCTCCAACTCCCAAAGCTGGTATTTTACGTTAAACTATTCTCTGAGCCCTCCACCCCCCTAAACTGCCCGAATAGCCCCACACGACAACCCCCGAACCAACTCCAACACAACAAACAAAGTCAACAACAACCCTCACCCTGCCACTAAAAATATCCCTGCCCCACACGAATAAAACATAGCTACACCACTAAAATCCAACCGAGCAGAAAACATCCCTCCACTATCAACCGTAACCACCCCCAGCTTCCAACATTCCACTAAACCCCAACCCCCAACAATTCCACCCACAACAACCACCAAAACAAGCCCCACTCCATACCCCATAACCCGCCAGCTTCCCCAAGCCTCAGGAAACGGGTCCGCCGCCAAAGAAACAGAATACACAAAAACCACTAGCATTCCACCCAAATACACCATGAACAGCACTAAGGACACGAAAGAGACACCCAAACTCAACAACCACCCACACCCTACAACAGATGCTAACACTAGACCAACCACCCCATAATAAGGTGAAGGATTAGATGCAACAGCCAATCCCCCCAAAACAAAACATAACCCCAAAAAAAGTACAAAATAAGTCATGGCAATTCCCGCTTGGCCTTTCTCCAAGACTTGCGGCCTGAAAAACCGCCGTTGACTTCAACTACGAGAACAAATAATTTTTTAAAGGAACTCCTCTGGCCCCCCCCCTACCCCCCCCACCCCCCAACAGCCTATGTATAAATGTGCATTACTCTCTTTACCACATAATACATTACATTAATGTAGGAAAAACATTTAATGCATGTACTACGTACATAGATATGTACACGGGCATACTCATCTTTGTCCACCCACTCACCCCCAGAGGACACTTAACTTCAATAGTCCCTAACACCTTCTACTACACTCCATACTAAACCCATAACTCCCTAGATCTGTACATGCCCCCGTCCAGCATACGACAGTGCTTGAGTAATATACCTTGAATGGTAGCAGGACATATCCTCTCAACAATTCTCGTAGGACCGGTAGCTATCGGACCAGGTTATCTATTAGTCGTACTTCTCACGAGAAATCAGCAACCCGCCGCATATAAGACACTGCGTTACTAGCTTCAGGACCATTCTTTCCCCCTACACCCCTAGCACTACTTGCACTTTTGCGCCTCTGGTTCCTCTGTCAGGGCCATAACTTGGTTAGTCCCCTCTCCTCACTTTTTACGAAGTCATCTGGTTGGCTATATATCACCATTTCAGTCCGTGATCGCGGCATTTCCTCTTTTTGGCACTTTTGGTTCCCTTTTTTTTTGGGGCGTCTTCAGGCAGCCCCTCCAGTGCACCGGGTGATTACAATCTAAGACTTGAGCATACAATGCGTTGCGGCCTAGTTTTGGTCCTCAGGGGTTACTGAATGAGACGGTTGAAGTATATGGGGAATCATCTTGACACTGATGCACTTTGTTTTCCATTTGGTTATGGTGTGTCCACAGACCCTTTTAATGCTGCTATTTGATGAATGCTTGCTGGACATAATTTCTTACTTTCACACTTCCTCTAACTTCTTAAACAACACTAGTAACTTTCAACTAAATTTTTCGTTACATCACATCACAAATTTTATTCACACATTTTTTACATGTCATTAGCACTGGAATTACATTAATAAAACAACCTTTCATTTCGCATCCCATTCCCCCACCTTTCTCCACGAATCGGGCTCTAACAATCCGCTGGGAATCGTATCAAACTGTGACAAGATCCCATTTCACCCCTACTTTACCCTAAAAGATGCCCTAGGATTTACACTCATACTCCTTCCCCTAGCAACCCTAGCCCTATTCTCACCCAACCTACTAGGTGACCCAGAAAACTTCACCCCAGCAAACCCATTAGTCACACCTCCCCACATCAAACCAGAATGATACTTCCTATTTGCATACGCCATCCTACGCTCAATCCCCAACAAACTAGGTGGTGTACTAGCCCTAGCTGCATCCGTCCTAGTTCTATTCCTAAGTCCCCTCCTACACAAATCCAAACAACGCACAATAACCTTCCGCCCACTTTCTCAACTCCTATTCTGACTCTTAGTCGCTAACCTACTCATCCTGACATGAATCGGCAGCCAACCAGTAGAACATCCATTTATCATCATTGGCCAACTAGCCTCCATCACCTACTTCACCATCCTCTTAATCCTCTTTCCTACCATCGCAGCCCTAGAAAACAAAATACTTAACTACTAAACCACTCTAATAGTTTATCAAAAACATTGGTCTTGTAAACCAAAGAATGAAGACTGCACCTCTTCTTAGAGTTCCCTCCACCATCAAGCACCTCAGAAAAAAAGGACTTAAACCTCTATCTCCAACTCCCAAAGCTGGTATTTTACGTTAAACTATTCTCTGAGCCCTCCACCCCCCTAAACTGCCCGAATAGCCCCACACGACAACCCCCGAACCAACTCCAACACAACAAACAAAGTCAACAACAACCCTCACCCTGCCACTAAAAATATCCCTGCCCCACACGAATAAAACATAGCTACACCACTAAAATCCAACCGAGCAGAAAACATCCCTCCACTATCAACCGTAACCACCCCCAGCTTCCAACATTCCACTAAACCCCAACCCCCAACAATTCCACCCACAACAACCACCAAAACAAGCCCCACTCCATACCCCATAACCCGCCAGCTTCCCCAAGCCTCAGGAAACGGGTCCGCCGCCAAAGAAACAGAATACACAAAAACCACTAGCATTCCACCCAAATACACCATGAACAGCACTAAGGACACGAAAGAGACACCCAAACTCAACAACCACCCACACCCTACAACAGATGCTAACACTAGACCAACCACCCCATAATAAGGTGAAGGATTAGATGCAACAGCCAATCCCCCCAAAACAAAACATAACCCCAAAAAAAGTACAAAATAAGTCATGGCAATTCCCGCTTGGCCTTTCTCCAAGACTTGCGGCCTGAAAAACCGCCGTTGACTTCAACTACGAGAACAAATAATTTTTTAAAGGAACTCCTCTGGCCCCCCCCCACCCCCCCCACCCCCCAACAGCCTATGTATGAGTGTGCATTACTCTCTTTACCACATAATACATTACATTAATGTAGGAAAAACATTTAATGCATGTACTACGCACATAAACATATACACGGACATACCCATTTTCTCCACCCACCCACCCCCAGAGGACACTTAACTTCAATAGTCCCTAACACCTTCTACTACACTCCATACTAAACCCATAACTCCCTAGATCTGTACATGCCCCCGTCCAGCATACGACAGTGCTTGAGTAATATACCTTGAATGGTAGCAGGACATATCCTCTCAACAATTCTCGTAGGACCGGTAGCTATCGGACCAGGTTATCTATTAGTCGTACTTCTCACGAGAAATCAGCAACCCGCCGCATATAAGACACTGCGTTACTAGCTTCAGGACCATTCTTTCCCCCTACACCCCTAGCACTACTTGCACTTTTGCGCCTCTGGTTCCTCTGTCAGGGCCATAACTTGGTTAGTCCCCTCTCCTCACTTTTTACGAAGTCATCTGGTTGGCTATATATCACCATTTCAGTCCGTGATCGCGGCATTTCCTCTTTTTGGCACTTTTGGTTCCCTTTTTTTTTGGGGCGTCTTCAGGCAGCCCCTCCAGTGCACCGGGTGATTACAATCTAAGACTTGAGCATACAATGCGTTGCGGCCTAGTTTTGGTCCTCAGGGGTTACTGAATGAGACGGTTGAAGTATATGGGGAATCATCTTGACACTGATGCACTTTGTTTTCCATTTGGTTATGGTGTGTCCACAGACCCTTTTAATGCTGCTATTTGATGAATGCTTGCTGGACATAATTTCTTACTTTCACACTTCCTCTAACTTCTTAAACAACACTAGTAACTTTCAACTAAATTTTTCGTTACATCACATCACAAATTTTATTCACACATTTTTTACATGTCATTAGCACTGGAATTACATTAATAAAACATTCGATCATCGTACTTCATCACATATGTGCATAATTTACCACCAATTATTAAAGGAACTCCCCTAGCAAATCACCGAACAAAAACAGACAACAAAAACAACAAACAACAAGCAGGCAACAAACAAGCAACAAACAAGCAACAAACAAACAACAAAAAGCAACAAACAATAAGCAACT